TGAGATACACACGAAATACGTGCAGGATTATCATTAGGACCATCATACTTGCTGACCATCGATGAACTGATCGGATTAACCAACCAAAGTTAGCTTCCGTCATTATGTATTGAACAGAAGCAAAAGCCTCCGTAACGGTCGGACGGTAGTAAAAAGTCATAGCAAACCCTGTAGCGACTTGTACTAAAAAACAAGTAAGCGTAATTCCTCCTAGACAATAAAATATGTTGACATGAGGAGGAACGTATTTACTAGTTATATCATCTGCAATCGCCTGAATCTCGAGACGCTCTTCGAACCAATCGTAGACTTTATTGAGATAGGTAAACCAAGGGGACTCCCCCTCTGAGAACCGTATATGAGAATTTCATCTCGTACAGCTCAAACAAAAAAAACCAAAAACAGGTTAAAATAGGTATGGAATAGAAAATTGGAAACTTCTTAATCTTTTGATTCAATTTTCGCTAAAAATATGAAAAAAATATGAAAGCTCCTTTTTTTTTTGTTATAATTAGAATGTCAAAAAATCAAGTAGGCTCACTTGTCTTTCTGTTGATCGTTCCAGGCCTCTTGAATCTTCTATTTCCCTATTTTTTTTCTTTCATCTGTTATTTTAATTTGTATGTAATGTAGCTTTACTTTTGTTTTCTTTATTATTGATAGGAATTTTCTTGTTAAGACCCTAGGAATCAATTGAAACCTTAAATTCATACTAGAACCACGATGATTCAATAAAACCTTCAAGCTAAGTCAAGGATTCCCTGAGTAAGAACCGTTGGATCATCATTTATTCAACGAGTAGAATCGATAGAATGACTAAAACTAGAAAGAAAAGTTTGTTCTTTGAGCAAAATCAAAGCAGAACCGGGAATTTGAAAGAAGAAAACTCTTTCAATTGAAAACTTTTTTCTTTGGAAAAATTTGAGGAATCCGGCCACGAGGTCTGAATATTAAGTATGAATCATAGTTCAAATACTTCATGATATATTTCATATATTCCGTGCTCCAGATACTAGAATGAATATCCGACGGGGTAAAACCATCTCTATCAAGACGACAGACCCACTCTCTGTACTCTCAATAGGATCAATTATAACAAGTCACACACTCATATTCCGGAAATACAGAAACACAAAAATTTCGCGGTCGAACTACCAAAAAAGAATAAGATAAAATAAAAAGCCGAGGCCTAAATGCATCGTTTTTTGTATTTTTATTTATTTTTGTATTTTTATTTAAAAGCTAGGGTTCTTATAAATCTAATTCAGTGAAATTCCGTCCAGTAAAACGGAAGAATTATAAATCTCCAAAATAATAGATAGGAATACCGCAAATAGAGCCATTGCGACACCCATCAAAGGAGTAGTTCCCCATCCAGGAGCTACTTTACCATATTCCGAATTCAATGGTTTCAATAAAGCCCCTACAGACGTCCGTCTTGGACCAGATCTAGAACTACCCTCAACAGTTTGTGCAGCCATAAATCCTATTTTGTATTCATTGAGATCTGTTGACTTTGTATACCATTCCGTTGTAAATAAACAATCTTATCATAGATCCATTGTGGTCTTGAAATTATATAATAATGGAAACAGCAACCCTAGTCGCCATCTCTATATCTGGATTACTTGTAAGTTTTACTGGGTACGCCTTATATACTGCTTTTGGGCAACCCTCTCAACAACTAAGAGACCCGTTCGAAGAGCACGGGGACTAGTTGAAGTAACGAGCCTCCCAATGTTGGGAGGCTCATTACTTCAATTCAGATAATGAAAAATCATTTCATTTTTTAGTTGGAACTTTAGGTGGTTCGCGAAAAAAGATAGCGAAAAAAATGATCCCTAGAGTCGAGACTAAGAGGAATGTATAAACCAATGCTTCCATAAATTTGATCGCGGTTTACAATTATAGCTTCCATACCTGTTTATTGGGGATCATCTCCCCGATTAAAGAAAAAAAATCAAAGAAAAGGCGAAAGGGCGGAGATTTAAATCCAGACTTTTTCAGTATCCTATGTAAAATCACAAAGAGAAAATAGAAGTGAGAAGCGAAAAATAACAGAGCAATGCTGCATCAGACTACTTGTCTTCTTGTAGTTGGATCTCCAAGTTTTTGGAATGCTCCAAATTCCACTTGAGCATCCAAATCTGGGTCAATACCAGCAAAAACATCTCTGAATAAGGTTCTAGCACCATGCCAAATGTGCCCGAAGAAGAAGAGCAGAGCAAAGGAAGCATGTCCAAAAGTAAACCAACCTCTTGGACTGCTACGAAAAACACCATCGGATTTCAAAGTAGCACGATCTAATTCAAAAATTTCACCCAATTGGGCACGTCTAGCATATTTTTTCACAGTCGCAGGATCACTATAACTCACTCCGTTCAGTTCGCCACCATAGAACTCAACGGTTACGCCTACTTGTTCGACACTATACTTCGATTCTGCCCTTCTAAAGGGAACATCGGCTCTAACAATTCCATCTCCGTCTACCAAAACAACTGGAAATGTTTCAAAAAAAGTAGGCATGCGACGTACAAAAAGTTCACGCCCTTCTTTATCTCTAAAGATAGGATGTCCTAACCACCCGACAGCTATTCCATCTCCGTTATCCATTGAACCCGCTCTGAATAATCCCCCTTTCGCTGGATTATTTCCGATGTAATCATAAAAAGTTAATTTTTCAGGAATTTTAGACCAAGCCTCGGATAAACTTTGATTTTCGGCTAGTCCAGCGCTAACTCTTCGATATATTTCTTGCTGAAAGTATCCCTGATCCCATTGATAACGGGTGGGACCAAATAATTCGATAGGAGTAGTTGCTGAACCATACCACATAGTTCCAGCAACAACAAAAGCTGCAAAAAAGACAGCAGCGATACTGCTGGAAAGAACGGTTTCAATATTGCCCATACGTAATCCTTTATATAGACGTTGGGGCGGGCGGACACTAAGATGGAATAAGCCTGCTAATATGCCCAATGTCCCTGCTGCAATATGATGAGAGGCTATTCCTCCTGGAACAAAGGGATCAAAACCTTCCACACCCCACGCGGGATTTACAGATTGTACCTTTCCAGTTAGTCCATATGGGTCGGACACCCATATTCCAGGACCATACAATCCTGTTACATGAAATGCGCCAAAGCCAAAGCAAGCCACTCCTGAGAGAAATAAATGAATTCCAAAGATCTTAGGCAAATCCAAAGAAGGTTTTCCTGTGCGTTCATCACCAAATATTTCTAGATCCCAATACACCCAATGCCAGATAGCTGCCAAGAAGCACAAGCCAGAGAACACAATATGCGCCCCGGCTACACCTTCGTAACTCCAAACCCCCGGATTCGTTATCGTCCCTCCTGTAATACTCCAACCGCCCCATGAATTGGTTATTCCTAAACGAGTCATGAAGGGTATAACGAACATACCTTGTCTCCACATTGGATCGAGAACAGGGTCGGAGGGATCAAAAACTGCTAATTCATATAGAGCCATTGAACCGGCCCAACCAGCAACCAGAGCTGTATGCATTATATGAACAGAAAGCAAACGACCGGGATCATTCAATACGACAGTATGAACACGATACCAAGGCAAACCCATGGTAATACCCCTTTATCAACAAAAAATAGACACTATGTAACTTTATTGCATTGAAAAAACTATGCTATGGACCCCCCTTTTTTTTTCAGTGGATTATCTCGGAAAAAGGGTTACTATTTGTTCTATTCTTTTAGTAAAAATGGAACAATTTTGTTCATAGGAAAAAAGAGAAGCAGATCTATTCTATACTCGATAAGTACCAATACGCAATGGGGGTTTATTCCCTTTTCGAAGAGCGCATGCATCCATATTTAGTCATCATTCAAAGTACCTATTCGTAAAAACTTTCTTTGTTTTCCTTTATTTTATGAACTTATTCTATCTATGTAGAAAATATGACGATAAAGCTAATATTATTAAAATAATAAAACCATTATTACGTTTCCACATCAAAGTGAAATAGAGTACTTAATTCTTTTTTCTTTCAGTTTATGCCTATTGGTGTTCCAAAAGTTCCTTTTCGAACTCCCGGAGAGCGAAATCCAACTTGGATTGACATATAGTGCGCCCTGTCAGATATATTGGGTCATATGGGATTTCCCCATTCTCTCCCCCGATCGAGATATCCTCTCTTTCGCCCCCCAAAAAAGCGATTGAATCATCAAAAATTTGTAACGTGAAGTGCAATGAAATGCAATTAGATCCGTTTTGTGAAGAGGTATCCAGATTAATATTAGCAATTCAAATAATTTATGGTCGACTTGGCTGGACCAATAAAATTAAGTATCCAGGCTCCGTTTAGAAAAACCCAATTGGTAATATATCTATTATTAGGACTTATAGATATCATAAACAACTCTATTTAGAAAGAAATTATTAAATAGCACTGATCCCAAACAGTTAATCAATCGAATAATAAATATAATGGATACGTCGAATATTTGGCGGAAGACATAAAAGAAATGAATTGCAAAATTGAGAAAAAATGAAAAAAAAAAAAACAAAGACGTGGTATTGGGTTCATTTGTCCTATATGTGCAAATCAAAATCGGGCGGATCCTTACTCGGAGTAGAGCATAAACCTAAAAAAATGGAAGAAGCCCATTCAGGAACAAGAAAATGGCATCGTGATTTTTGGATTGGATCTCGATGAAAAAATACATCAATGAAAAGTTATTGCGATAAAACTGTTTTTTATATTCTAATATTAAATGAAAGAGAAGCCCCTTCCTTCATTAAAAGGAGTCCGCTATAAAAAAAGAAAGAGGGCTGGAAGCTGGAAGCTACACATTGATTTTTTTTCGCAAGTTTTAGTTTTGTTGAACCGTATGCATCAAAAGGTGCCCGTACGGCTCCTAAGGGATACAATTTTATCCGAATCAACCGACTTTATCGAGAAAGATTAATTTTTTTAGGCCAAGCGATTGATAGCAATGTTTCGAATCAACTTATTGGTCTTTTTGTATATCTCAGTTCGGAGAGTGAGACCAAGGATCTGTATTTGCTTATAAACTCTCCCGGCGGATGGGTAATACCTGGAATAGCCATTTATGATACTATGCAATTTGTGCGACCAGATATACAGACAATATGCATGGGATTAGCCGCCTCAATGGGGTCTTTTATCCTGGTCGGAGGAGCAATTACCAAACGTCTAGCATTCCCTCACGCTTGGCGCCAATGGGTTTTTTATTTAAGAGAAAAAAGAAGACTATGCCTTCGCCATATGAATTATTAATATTAAGTAATATTAGCATGGCACTTCGAATTCGATATGCAAATTTTTTATTGTTTTTCAAAATATTAGATTATGTATCGAAAGAGTAGTATGAGATAAAGGAAGGGTATTTCCGATTTTATCTTACCTATCGTAGGTCGATTTCAGCGTCACAAACTTTTTTCACACCGGCAGGTTATTAACAACATTTATGTTATGAAAGGGTACGAAAAAAAAAAAAAAGAAACTTTGGGATTGCTGAATCACAGACGAAATAAATATATTAAAGCAACGGGGCCATCATAGTATTTTTGAACTCCTCCGAAAAAAAAAAGAAGGGTGGTAATTGGATCATTTTCCGATCTGGGTATAATAGATCCCACATTTTCTCTTTCTTCGATGAAAGGTAAAAAAATTCCATTGTGGAGCCGTATGCAATGTGAAAAAAATGCCCGTACGGTTGTTCAATTCTATCTTTTTCTTATTTTATTCTTTATCTCTTCGCCTTGCCTCCTCGTGCGAGATACAGGAACCTTTGATTGTGTTATATTATATGATCAGGGTAATGATCCATCAACCTGCTGCCGGTTTTTATGAGGCACAAACGTCCGAACTTATCCTGGAAGCGGAAGAACTACTGAAACTGCGCGAAATCCTTACAAGGGTTTATGTACAAAGAACAGGCAAGCCCTTATGGGCTGTATCCGAAGACATGGAAAGGGATACTTTTATGTCAGCAACAGAAGCCCAAGCTCATGGAATTGTTGATTTTGTAGCGGTTGGATAAAAAATAGCTTCGTGCAAATATACGATTTAAGATTTTATCTTCTTACTTCTTAATTACTTAATTAAGGGTTTAATATTCTATTAATATATTGAAATCGAATAAATCCATAATCATCCGGTTAGGATCAATCTAAACCAGCCCATAATGTATAATTCAGCATGCCAACTATTAAACAACTTATTAGAAACCCAAGACAGCCAATCAGAAACGTCACGAAATCCCCCGCTCTTGGGGGATGCCCTCAGCGTCGAGGAACATGTACGAGGGTGTATGTGCGACTCGTTTAAATCATGGACTGAGACAAAACAAAAGAAAAAACAATTTTTCCAGTATCAATGATCAGTACCGGTGAATCGGATAGAATGGAAGAACTCCATTCACTATCTAAAAAAGATGGATCTATCATATCTTTCTATTGTGTATGAAATTTATGGTTTCAATTGGTGCAAATTAAATCACCTGAATTTTCAATTTAAGATGAGAAAGAATTCCCCATTGGTAACAAATAGTTACCCATTAAGCGGGGGAAATCCTATTTAAAAAAGTAGAAATATTATGTTTAGAAGAACGGACTCACAAGGTCAGCTACCCAACCAATCTTCATAATTAAATACCGTTACTGTATAAGGTAGATCTCATTATGAAAGACCCATTACTGGAAAATTCATGGGTAGAGCCAAAGAGTGGTAACTGTACAAGTTACCAATAAAATGAAGGAAAGGGCTCCGGTGTATAGAGAAGACCTCACCGTTTAAGAAGTAACCATAGAGACGATGGAACCCACAATTTCTTTAGCTATTTCTATTTTTATTTTTCCAATGCCTAGAAAAAAGGAAAAAAGCGTGGTAGGGAAGGTTATAGTAGCAAAAGCCATTGGAATTTTTATTTTATAAATTGGAAGAATCCGTTTTGTTATTAATAGACTAGGAAGGGGGAAAAGAATAACTGAAAGAAAGGAAATCAATTAGTTATTCATTAAAGTTTCATTTACTCAATGACCAGAATTAGACGAGGATATATAGCTCGGAGACGTAGAACAAAAATGCGTTTATTTGCATCCAGTTTTCGCGGGGCTCATTCAAGACTTACTCGAACAATTATTCAACAGAAAATAAGAGCTTTGGTTTCGGCGCATCGTGATAGAGATAGGAAAAAAAGGGATTTTCGTCGTTTGTGGATCACTCGAATAAATGCAGTAATTCGCGGGGCGGGGGCATCCTATATTTATAGTAGATTAATACACAATCTGTATAAGGGGCAGTTGCTTCTTAATCGTAAAATCCTTGCACAAATAGCTATATCAAATAGGAATTGTCTTTATATGATTTCCAACGAGATCATAAAATAAGGGGATTGGAAGGAATCCGCCAAACTTTTTGAAATGGAATTCTCTGGAGAATGAACTCCGGGAAGGTAGAGTAGAAATTAGTATGATAAAATCTGATAATATGATAAAGTCGTCAAAATGAGCGAACACGCCCGATAAAAAAATTTATTCCTCTTACCCGATTCTTTTTTTTCTTACGACACGAATGATTCTCGGATTTTTTGAACAAAACGTCCATCTGTTTTTGAGTTCGGATTAGAATTTTGATTCAATTGAAAAGTAAGCCTATTTTTTTCTGTTCCTAAAACCAGGAGTTCTGGTGGTTGACTCCCTTCTTTCAAATTGTTTCTCATTATTAAGAAAAGGTAACGAAGATAAAATACGAGCTTGTTTTATAGCAATAGTAATTAATCGTTGTTCTTTTAAGGTTAATCTATTCACCCGTCTAGATAATATTTTTCCTTGTTCACTAATAAATCGACTAATTAAACTCATGTTTCTATAATCAATTCGATCCCCCGATTGGATCGGGGGCAAACGCCTACGAAAAGATCGCTTGGATTTAAGAAAGAGTCGCTTGGATTTATCCATAATTTGTTTATTCCTTATCCCTAAAATACTATTTCGATCAAATCAAAAAAAATTATAGAAGAAATTCATAGGATTGGGTTTGTCTATATTTATTTAGTTGTTTTTATTTCAATATATGAAATAATAGAAATATATATCTAAATTTTTTTCATGTTCCTTGAAAGGGTGACACCCAAGCACTAGGTTCGATCTATATCTATTTCTTTATCTCCCCATGAATTGTATGTTTGAAACAATACGGACAGAATTTCCTCAATTCCAATCGACTAGGTGTATTGTGTCGATTCTTTTGAGTAATATATCTGGAAATACCCGTTGATTCCTTATTAACACCGTTTCGAACACAACCGGTACATTCCAAAATAACCCTTACTCGAACGTCTTTACCCTTTGCCATGAACCTCCTTTGGGTTTTTGATTCACCCAACGTTTCTATTTTCCGATCCGACGCAAATAAGAAGAAAGGAAAAGGGACGAAAAAATAGAAGTGGCTAACAACTCAAAATCAAATTATGAAATTTTGTTGCAATTAATATAGTAAATAATAAGTAATACAACAATTTCGAAAGCGATTTCTAATCGCAGTACACATTTAAGTATCTTGTATTGCATGATACTCTTATTCTAGTCACATTTCCCTTTTGTTTTCTTTTAACTCTATTATTAATTTGATTCTTAATTTAATTTGAGCCTTAACCCGAATTTAACTGAGGTTGAATCCACTTTTTTCTTTCTCTTTACCCCCGTATTCAATCTATCTAATTCGAAAAAAAAAGACGGGAAAGAGAGATTAGTCACAAATATTTGACTCTATCTCTAATCTTCTTCACCCCTTTCCATATCAATAACTAGAATGAAAAAAAAGGAAATGTCAACGCATCTGGGAAGAAACGATTGATTTCTATCAATAAACCTGCTAAAGACCCGAACCAGAGAGTACTTAGTACCGGTGCCACGGAAAGATATGTTTTAAAATCTCGCATTGAGAATCCTCCTTCTTTTTTTTATATTCCATATTGTAATACATTATGGTAAGAGATGTATATGTAGTTAAAGACCACCTGTATTTGTGTGTGGAATCAAAAATTCAACTTGACATGTGCAATGATTCGGTAGAGAAGATTTTCTTTTTCTTAAAGCAAAAAAACGGGTCCCTTTGCGCCTGAGAATTCCCGAGAAAAATATTAATTTATTATTATATGTTATATGATATGAGACCAAGAGGAAGAAATGGCAAGATACATTTTGCATAGAAAGGAAGGAAATGGAAATAAAATAAGGATGTGGAAAACAAGACGGGGATTTTCTACAATGATACTGTAGACCAGTTGAAAGGGATGTAGCGCAGCTTGGTAGCGCGTTTGTTTTGGGTACAAAATGTCACGGGTTCAAATCCTGTCATCCCTACCTATTATTGCTCCTCGAAGCAGTAACCAGAGATACATTTTAGAGCGATTCAATTTGGACATACATAATACATAATTTTCAATTTTATGATAGTATACATATGCAAGAAGTATTTATTTGGGTTGAAATTTTTTGGGGGGTTCTATACTATATAAAAAAAAGAATCCCCTTCTTTACAGTCTTTTCCGTTGTGGTAAGAAAGCGCTCTTAGTTCAGTTCGGTAGAACGTGGGTCTCCAAAACCCAATGTCGTAGGTTCAAATCCTACAGAGCGTGATTCTGCTCTTGTCTTGTTAGATCGAAAATTCCACTGAACTGAAATACAGCAATCTGAATTTGACCTTTGACCCCCCCAAAAATTAAAAAATTAAATTAAAGAAAGGAGGAGGTCAGTTAAAAAAAGAGATGTGAATTAATATTAATCAAAGGTCCAACTGATCACCACGCCTGTATTGTAAATATGCGGTTACGAATAATCCAGCCAAAGTAATAGGAATTAGACCTAAGACAATTCCAAATAGAAAAACTTCAATCATTTCAATTTCATTTATTTGAAAAGGGAAAGGGGGAGGTAATATCTATCCCGAAATATTACTATTAATTCGTATTGCTTAGGAATCTCAATTCCCAAT